ACAAAAGAGAAATATACAAAAAAGAGGAGAAAACTCGTATAGAAATAGGGGAAATTTGGGATAGCATTATATTTGCTCAAGTAATAAGAGGTTTTGCATTAGTAATCCAATCAATTCTTAGAAAATATATTATATTACCTTCATTAATAATATCTAAAAATCTTGTTCGTATACTATTATTTCAATTTCCCGAATGGTCCGAAGATTTAAAGGATTGGACTAAAGAAATCCATATTAAATGCACCTATAATGGCGTTCAATTATCAGAAACAGAATTTCCGAAAAACTGGTTAACAGACGGTATTCAGATAAAGATTCTATTTCCTTTTCGTCTGAAACCTTGGCACAGATCTAAGTTACGATTCCCTAATAAAGATCCAATTGGAAAAAAAGAAAAAAATGATTTTTGTTTTTTAACAGTTTGGGGAATGGAAACTGAATTACCTTTTGGTTCTCCCCGACAACAAATTTCATTTTTTGAACCCATTTTTAAAAAATTAAAAAAAATAAAATTAAAATTGCAAAAAAAATGTTTTCTAGTTCTAAGAGTTTTAAAAGAAAGAACAAAATTTTTTATAAATTTTATAAATGTATTAAAAGAAACAAAAAAATGGGTCATCAAAAGCATTCTCTTTCTAAAAAAACTAAAAAAAAGAATCAAAGAACTCTCAAAAAGAAACCAAATTCTAGCATTTGGATTGAAAAAAATAGAAAGATATAAATTGAGTGAACCTAAAAAAAAAAAAGATTCGATAATCCATAATCAAATTATTCCTGAATCGTCTATTCAAATTCGATTTATGGATTGTACAACTTACTCATTGACAGAAAAAAAAATGAAAAATATAACTAATAGAACAAACACAATTATAACTGAAATAGAAAAAATGAAAAAAGATAAGCAAATAGGGTTTCTAACTCGAGAGATAAATATTAGCCAGACCAAAATAAGTTATGAAGATAAAAGATTAGAATCACCAAAAAACATTTGGCGAATATTAAAAAGAAAAAATCTTCGATTACTTCGTAAATCACATTTTTTTTTTAAATTTTTGATTGAAAAACTATACATATATATCTTTCTATGTATCATTATTCTATTTAGAATCATTGCAGAGCTTCTTCTTAAATTAAAAAAAAAAATTTTGAATAAATACATTTACAATAATGAAGAAAATCAAGAAAGAATTGATAAAACAAATCAAAGTATAATTAACTTTATTTTGACTATAAAAAAGTCACTTTGTATTATTAATAAAAATTCACATATTTTTGGGGACTTATCTTACTTGTCACAAGCATGTGTATTCTACAAATTCTCACAAATCCAAGTCAGTAACTTATATAAGTTAAGATCTGTCTTTAACTATTACGGAACATCTTTTTTTCTTAAGAATGAAATAAAAGAGTATTTTGTTGGAACGCAAGGAATATTTGATTCCGAATTAAGACAACATAAAAACCTTCGAAATTCTTTAATTAATGAATGGAAAAACTGGCTAAAGGTTCATTATCAATATGATTTATCTCAGATTAGATGGTCTAGATTAATATCACAAAAATGGCGAAATAGAGTCAATCAATATCAATGTCGTATGACTAAAAATAAAGATTTAAACAAATGTGATTCAGATGAAAAAAACCGATTCATTGAATATGAAAAACAAAATTCTTTTGAAATGGATTCATTACTAAAAAAAAACAAAAAATTAAAAAAACAATATCAATATGATCTTTTATCGTATAAATCTATTAATTATGAAGATGAAAAAAACTCATATATTTATGGATTGCCATTACAAGTAAATAAGAACAAAAAAATTTATTATACTTACAATAACAATACGCCTAAACGTAAACTATTTGATATGATAGAAGGTATCCTTATCAAAAATTATCGAGTAGAAAATAATAGTATAGATATAAAAAAAAGTCCGGATAGAAAATCTTTTTATTGGAAAATTCTCAATTTTTGTCTTACAAAGAAGATTGATATTAAGGCTTGCGTTAATATTGATACCATCACTAAGAGGAATCAAAATACTAAGATTAGTGTTAATAATTATCAAATAATCGAAAAATTTGATAAAAAAAAAAAAGGTCTTTTTTATCTCACGATTCATCAAGAAATTCACCCATTCAATCAAAAACAAAAAAAGTCTCTCGCTGATTGGATGAGAATGAATGACGAAATACCAAATCGCCCCATATCGAATTTTGCATTTTTGTTATTCCCAGAATTTGGGATATTTTATAATACATATAAGATTAAACCCTGGGTCATACCAATCAAATTACTTCTTTTCAATTTTAATGTAAACCAAAATGTTAATAAACATAAAAGCATCACTGAAAATAAAAAAAGAGATATTTTTTTATTTTCCAAAAAAAAAACTCTTAAATTTGAAAATAGAAATCAAGGAGAAAAAGAATTAGTCGAAAAACCATATATTAAATCCGCTCTCTCAAACAAAAAAAAAGATGATGAACAAAGTTCTCCGGGATCAGACATGAAAAAACGTAGAAAAAAAAAGCAATACAAGACTAACATAGAAGCAGAGCTTGAGTTTTTCTTAAAAAAGTATTTGCGTTTTCAATGGAGATGGAATGATTCTTTAAATCAAAGAATAATCAATAACATCAAAGTATATTGCCTCCTCCTTAGACTGAACAGTCCAAACGAAATTGCTATATCCGCTATTCAAAGAAAAGAAATGAATCCACATATTCTGATGATCCAGAAGGATTTAACTCTTACAGAATTGATAAAAAGAGGAATATTTATTATCGAACCAGTTCGTCTGTTTGTAAAAAATGATGGACAATTTTATATATATCAAACCATAGGTATTTCATTGGTTCATAAGAATAAGCACCAAATTAATCAAAGATACCTAGAAAAAAGTTATGGCTATGCTGACACGAATAAAAAGAATTTTTATGAATCCATTGCAATACATCAAAAAATGACTGGAAATATAGACAAAAATAATTATGATTTTCTTGTTCTTGAAAATATTTTATCCCCGAAGCGTCGTAGAGAATTGAGAATTCAAATCTTTTTGAATTATAGGGATATAAACAGTATCCATAGAAATACAGTATTTTTCAATGGAAATAGGATAAAAAATTGCGTGTTGAATAAAAAAAAAAATCTTGATAACGATAAAAAGAAACTAATTAAATTAAAGTTCTTTCTTTGGTCCAATTATCGATTAGAAGATTTAGCTTGTATGAATCGCTATTGGTTTGATACCAATAATGGTAGTCGTTTTAGTATGACCAGGATTCATATGTATCCGCGATTGCAAATTGATTAATGGTACATTTTTACTATATTCCCTACCATGTCTTCGTATATGAAGACAAAGAAATAAACATACCCATTATCTTACATTTCATTCTGATACACAATACTTACTAATTTAATGAGTCATTGTATTATATTATTAATAATAATTCGATCTAGAAATGAATCAACAAAATCTTCTTATTTATTTGAAGATCTCATTTTTTTTAATTTTTTGTGAATACAGAAATAGATCATACTTTTGTATACGGTATCCGATTCGAATCCAATTCATTTTTTAAATTATATTGATTATTGATTACTAAAGTAAGTAATTTTATTTGATAAAAATAAAAAATTCTTAACGAAATTAAGAGTCTTGTGTATATCAAATTCAAATGAGTGGCATTATTATTACTGATCAAGAAATATATCTATAAAAATATCTAAAAAAAAAAAGAGAAAGGGACGATTCATTTTTATGATAAAAAATGCATTCATTTCAATTTTTTCGCAAGAAGAAAAAGAAGAAAACAGGGGATCCGTTGAATTCCAAGTATTGAGTTTCACCAATAAAATAAGAAGACTTACTTCACATTTAGAATTGCACAGAAAAGACTATTTATCTCAAAGGGGTCTACGTAAAATTCTGGGAAAACGTCAACGGTTGCTGTCTTATTTGTCAAATAAAAATAGAGTACGTTATAAATACTTAATTAATCAATTGGGTATTCGGGAATCAAAAATTCGTTAATTTGAAAAGTCATTTTGAATTATTTGATTTATTAGATCTTGAATTTTGATGAACTTTTTTTCGTTTTGCGCAATTCATGGAAGAATGAATCGAGGAAAAACTTATGAATATACCAGCTACAAGAAAAGATCTCATGATAGTCAATATGGGCCCCCACCACCCGTCAATGCATGGTGTTCTTCGACTCATCGTTACTCTGGACAGTGAAAATGTTATTGACTGTGAACCAATATTGGGTTATTTACACAGGGGGATGGAAAAAATTGCGGAAAACCGAACAATTATACAATATCTTCCTTATGTAACTCGTTGGGATTATTTAGCTACTATGTTCACAGAAGCAATAACTGTAAATGGACCAGAACAGTTAGGAAATATTCAAATACCTAAAAGAGCCAGTTATATCAGAGTAATTATGTTGGAATTGAGTCGTATAGCTTCTCATCTGTTATGGCTCGGCCCCTTTATGGCAGATATTGGTGCACAAACTCCTTTCTTCTATATTTTCAGAGAAAGAGAATTTATATATGATCTATTCGAAGCTGCCACTGGTATGAGAATGATGCATAATTATTTTCGTATCGGAGGGGTAGCGGCTGATCTACCTCATGGGTGGATAGATAAATGTTTGGATTTCTGCGATTATTTTTTAACAGGAGTTACTGAATATCAAAAACTTATTACACGAAATCCTATTTTTTTAGAACGCGTTGAAGGTGTAGGCATTATTGGTAGAGACGAAGTAATAAATTGGGGTTTATCAGGACCAATGTTGCGAGCTTCCGGAATACAATGGGATCTTCGTAAAGTTGATCATTATGAGTGTTACGACGAATTGGATTGGGAAGTCCAATGGCAAAAAGAAGGGGATTCATTAGCTCGTTATTTAGTCCGAATTGGTGAAATGACAGAATCCATAAAAATTATTCAACAGGCTCTAGAAGGAATTCCGGGGGG